CAATTTATAAGTGACTCATGGATACAAATTGCGAGAATTCGTATTTTTTCTCGACTTTCTCATTGAGAGGTAAAGGATTCAATCCTTTTAAGAAATAAAGTTTTTGATCGGAATATGAATAAAACCGAAAGACCCTTTAACTATTAAAGGGTTAATAGAACGAATCACACTTTTACCACTAAACTATACCCGCTACAATATGATTATTGTATACAAACGGACCTTTTGTCCAACAAGCTAATTGAGCATAATCAAGATAGGATCATCAAAGAATCATCAAAATGAGAGTGTTGAACTTTTTCGTGGGAAGATCCAAATTGAATGAGATTCGGAAAAGGGGCTTCATTTAATTTAAATGAAATAACTAAAGATTTATCTTTTGCTGAAGAAGATAGATACGGATCAAAAAAAACACTCAAATTCTAACAGAAAAATGCGTTGTATTAAGAATCAATAGTTTTTTTTAGTTCGGAAAATGAAAATACAACAAGAATAAAGAATGTAAATAATGTTTCTTCTTTTTTTTGTTGCTTGAATATAAAATATTCAATTGAATATAATAAAAAAAACAAATCTTTTTGTTTTCAAATAAGATAAATCATTAATTATCTATAATTCGTTGGAACAAAAAAAGGGCCCGACCTGGTCAGTACCTAGCCGGGCCATCAGAATAAGAAGGCCCTTTCAAATAAAACAAAGGGTCTTCTTTATTTTTCTTTAATTCGATTGTTGGCGCGCCCCTCTTTTAGAAAAAAGAGATTCCTGATTTGTGGATTTCTCTATATATAATAGAATAGAGAAAGAAGAGAAAGAAAGACTCCTTACATTATGTATAATCTAATAATTATCTTTTTCAATTGGGAGAGATGGCTGAGTGGACTAAAGCGTCGGATTGCTAATCCGTTGTACGAGTTATTCGTACCGAGGGTTCGAATCCCTCTCTTTCCGTTTCCGTTGATTTATTTATTTCAATTTCCAATTTTGGAAATCTGAGTTAAACACGTAGAATATATAAAATGCTAATAAAATTGAAAAATTAACCAAGGAAAACCCTTGGATTTTATTCTTCACGTCCAGGATTACGTCCCGGATCATTAGATAGGAATCCAAAGATAAAGAGAGAAACAAAAAATATCACTACGGTATAAACGAAGAGTTTCAGAGTAAGCATTACAAATCTCCAAGATTATTTTTTGGAAAAAAAAGAGAATAGATCTTCCATTTTTCTACCACATAGACTATTTTGACACCAGGAAATGAATTTTTTTCTAGAAATAAAAATGTATTGTAACAAATCCATTTGTTTTGCATTAACAAAAAATTTTCGTTTAGATCCAAATTAGATATTGGGGGAGACCCTAATCTAATTTATAGGGTTAGGGTTTTTCACTGGAAAAAGGGTCAAAAATGAGGAAATGGGGGTAAGCCAGATTTATGGTGACTATCTAAGAATTTAAATGTACGAATCGAAGGTTCATACTCTCAAACTTATCTGATTTTATCAATTGTTATCATTTTTGCTCGAAGAAATCGTGCATTTTCTAGATTTTCTAGGATATTATTATTAAGGATCTTATCGAAAACTTACAGCAGCTTGCCAAACAAAAGCTAAGAGAAAAAAAAACAGAGGTATGACTGGCATAACATCTACGATTGGATTCAAAAAAGCATAGGCTTCGGGCAATTTGCCAAAGAAAAAACTACTCGAATAAAGGGCAGAATTAATACAGATCGAACTAACGATATTAAGCATAACAGACATTTTGTTCTTGGAGATAATTGCATTTTGATTGAGTTTTTGATAGAAGGAACAAGGAAGAAAGTAAGTAAGGTAGACAAAAAATCCTTCTTTTTCTTTGAACCCACCCAATCAAAAATCCTCCAATTCTCAAAGGAGAATAGAAGAAATCATACTTTCATACAATATCTTAATTGAATTCTATGTAATGATCAATAAATTCAGTTCAATTCTATATCTATATGTATCAAAATTCTAGTACCAATTTATTCTATCGATATATAGATATTTGGACTCCAGTTGACAAACGACCAGTACGAATATTATTGTTTCTTGGTGTAGATTATAAATTCAAATGGGGCGTGGCCAAGTGGTAAGGCAACGGGTTTTGGTCCCGCTATTCGGAGGTTCGAATCCTTCCGTCCCAGCGCATATCCATTTTTTTATGCTCCATTATTCCCATAGAATAAGTGGAAGAGTGGATAGGAGTCGATCCATATTAATTTAATAATCTGCATCTCTTCGAATCTCATTAAAAACAAAGTTCCATATATCATATATAATATTATATATATAAATTATATATAAATATGTTCTGGTATGTATAAATATGTTTTTGAATCTTATTTAGGTATTTCATGTCTAGCTCTAGTCAAAAATTGGAAATCTATGTAACGATTGAGCCTGGGGGATTTATCCTATCCCTTTTATTCACTTTATGACAAGAGTCGATTATTGCAATATTCTGCACCCCTATCTTCCTATCTTAAAGTTAAACAACATACATATAATGATATAAAACGAGACGGTGGTTAGCTTATATGGTATGTATCATTTATTTCAATGACAATAATTTTGGGGCTTTTGTGAAAAAGATTTGTAATCCTTAAATTTTTTAAACTGAAATTGAAATGATTTAAATTCCATATTATCGAATATCTATAATCTATAACAGTGACAACTGCTTAGTCTATCTGAAAGATACGAAAACCCTTCCCTATTTTTTACAATTTTTATTTTCGTAATTGTGATATCAGATGAAAAGAATAGAGATTCAAATCTTAACTTACATCATTTTTTTTCATGAGATGTATAAAAAAAATGAGAGTTATTTCTTCGTTTCTTTGATCTATTTAAAATAGAATCAGTGATGAGTCAATTCAAAAAGAAAGACTTATCTTCTTATGAAGATCAGAGGTTCTTTTTTTTATTGTCCAATTTTCTTTAAATTTAATCAAATTAAATAATGATGTCTAAACAGGAAACTTTTTCAATTTCAAATAGAACTATTTTTAAAAAATATTTTTAATGGTTCCTTTTAAGTGGAATCTTTGAAAAAGTAGGAAATAGTTTAATCTATCCTATAGAATCATTTGAAAATGCAGATTCATTAAAGTTATTCGTTTCTATATTTTATTTCTATTTCGTTCTAGGATCTATATCTTAGTTTATTTATGTATGTTAAAAATGCTGTCTTGCTAAGACTTTTTCAGAAAAATCGTTTCCACATATCAGATATAGAAGAAAAAGTCTAGATTCTGATATCTATGGACAGCTGAACCAATGACTATTCATGATTCCATAATTGAATCAATTCCATACTGGTTCCAAATTAGAGGAATGTTATGGTAAAACTTCGTTTGAAACGATGTGGTAGAAAGCAACGTGCGACTTGAAGGACACGATCCGTTGTGGATTTTTACATCCACCATTTTCCATTTGTCTAGGAATGAGGGTGCTCTTGGCTCGACATTGTTTGTTCTGTTACACTTGAACCCTTCATTTTTGTTGGGTTGTAAATGGTCTACGATGGAGCTCGAGTAGAAAGGATTAATTCATTTCTCGGGGGCAAGGATCTAGGGTTAATGCCAATCAATCAATTGGAACAACTTCGTAAATGTATCTTCCATATATAGAAATCGAAGGGATCCAATCCTAGCAAATTTCCAATTCAAAAGCAAAATTTGTTGGAATTGATCAAACTTTTTCGATTATAAAGTGTATCAAAGGGGAATCGATTGTCCATACCATAGGATTCTTTGCTAGAAAGCAATCAAAAGGGGCATGTTGCTGCCATTTTGAAAGGATTCCGAAGCACCGAAGTAATGTCTAAACCTAATGATTTAAAATAAGCATAAAGGATCTAAGAACAAGGAAACACCATTTGAATTGTTTCACTAGTATGAATAACTGCATCAGATTAAAGAATTCAAATAGAACTTTAAATGAGACAAACAAAAGGGGGTAAAGACTACTCAATAAATGAAATTGACTAAAGATTTTTTCTTTGAGCTATTTGAGAGTTATCCAACTTGAGTTATGAGTACGAATGGTTTATTTTTTCCTTTTCAAAAAGAAAAAAAAAAAGACATCATAGTCTAATTGATTTTATAGGCCGTTTGTCATTTAATTTATGAGAATTACATACATAGACAAAACCTCGAATCAAATCATTTTTCTCGAGCCGTACGAGGAGAAAACTTCCTATACGGTTCTAGGGGGGGTATTGTTGATCTACACCTATCCCAATGAGCCGTCTATCGAATTGTTGCAATTGATGTTCGATCCAGAAGAGAAGGAAAAGATCTTAGAAAAGTGGGCTTTTATGATCCAATGAAGAACCAAACTTATTTAAATGTTCCCCTTATTCTATATTTCCTTGAAAAAGGTGCTCAACCCACAGGAACTGTTCAGAATCTTTTAAAGAAAGCGGAAGTTTTTAAGGAACTTTCGTCTAATCAAATGAAATTCAATTAAAGAAATACCAAGGGGGGGGGTAGCAATTTGTATATAACTTTGTATAATTTTTATCTACTTAAGGGGTAGCAATTTGTATATAACTTTGTATAATTTTTATCTACTTAATTTTTTTATTCCCTCCCTTTACCTGCTGTATTCGTATTTATTTAGCACTGTTTCCATTAACTCCGATCATCTAGAATGAAAGACAAAACTTTAGTTTATTGATCTTCTAAATATCAAATTCGGACAGTTTCTTCAATTGTGTAGTTTTCATTGGAACTAGACTAACCATCAAGGAATCCGTTTTGCTTATTCTACTTAGATTGATGAAATATATTATGGACTCAAAAAGCCGATAGTTTTTTTCATCAATCTTTCCTTTTATTCTTTTTCTAGCTATGTAGATTAGATATGTCGTGTCAATCCAAGACATTTTTGAATATTAATATTATTACATTGTTAAATTGAAATTCAAAGAATTAAAAAAAAAATTCAATGCAATTTCTTTTTTCCACTGTAT